TACCTATTTCTTCCGATTTTTTTGGTTCTCGCGAAGTATCTTTCCTTGCTACAGCTGATAAAAATCGTTACTTTGGACGATGCATATGTAGAAAGCCTTTTTTTCTAGTATTTACTAGACGATTTGATCTCTTTTTCCTTCTTTCTATAGTGAAGATAGTCGCACGTAATGACAGATCACGGCCATATTATTAAAAGCTTGTGGTAAAAATGGATTTCGTTCTAGTGCCCGGAAATAATATTCCAAAGCTTTTGTATGCTCTCCGTTGCTTGTGTGTATAAGACCTATGTTATAGAGTATATAACTTCTATCATAGGGATCAATTTCTGGTCGCGTAGCTTCATAATAATTCTGTAAAGCTTCTGCATAATTTCCTTCGGATTGAGCCGACATCCGTTACGGTCGTTCATTCTTGTAAAAGAATCTCCGTTACAGAACCGTACGTGAGATTTTCATCTCATACGGCTCCTCCCTTCTGTGCATAGTACTAAAGGTAATAATTCATGTAATCAAAATTTAACTATTCTCATTATGAACTGACAGGAGCTGGTATTTTTACAAGAAATTTCTAACCAGCCTTCCCACAAGAGGTTTTTTCTTACCACCAATCGTATTAGTGATAGATAGAAATGGTAACTCCAACAATTTCTTTGTACTCAACGCTTACGATTTCCAGGAATTAGTCACTTCAACGGTCTTTGATGGTTATACGGGTACCCAAAGCACGAATGAGATGGATCTTAGTTTTCCCAACCATTCTTGTTAGTCCCGATACCGATAAGGAAAAGGGTTATTTATAACAAAGTTTTCGTGTTGTTGATTCCTAGGTGTAGTGCTTTTTCCACAATGCCACCTATGGATACTAATTAAGTAGGATTGACCTCCAATAAAGAACCTATAGATGTAACCTTTCGCTCAATACTAAAATCGATAATTGAAGCATCTAAGGCTGCATCAATCGAGGATACACGACAGAAGGAATTGCTCTATCTCTAAACTTCACCTTCACCAAGCGTAGGTTTCTTTCACTAATTTGTTTTTTTATATTCCTAACTACGTTCTTTTTCTCGTAAAACTGAGGGGTAAAAAAACAAGAAAAGAATCAAATCGCACCATCTCCGTAATAGGTAAATGCCTTTTTTTCTCCTGAAGTTGTCGGAATTATTCGTAATAAGGTATTGGCTACAATTGAGGAGGTCTTATCAATAAAATTTCCATTTATTCGAGATCTAGGCATAATTATCAATTCATTCTATAATTATTTTCATTCCCCTTCGGGGAAAACGATCCCACAAAAAAAGGAATTGTACAGTACAAAATAACATAAAAACAGACTAATTGGAAAAACGTGGAGCACAAATTGTCCTCCCTTTTGACAAAGATGAAATGAAATAGTTGAATCAGATTATATTTCATTCCAATTTAGTAGTATACTATTACTATTTCATCTAAGTTTAATAACCAAGTTTCCTATGTATTGATTTTGATAACTCGATAAGTTTTTATTTGGTTATAAAAAGAAAAAAGAATTGAATAATCATTCCATGATAAAAAAATAAGGTAACCATCCTTTATTTTAATTATTTTAATTTTATTTTGTTTGCATAACGTATATGTGCCACGCCATACAGTTGAAATCAAAAAATGAATCGGACAATTTATGAATTTTGAATAGATCATGGGGTAGCTAATGAAAGAAGTTGCTGTTGATAAATATGAAATTAAAAAAAACTTTTCTTCCTATGGAACCACCAGGCGGTCATACCTGTACTACAATTAAGATGAATGGCTCGCTACTTAATTCGGTTTTTGGTCAAGAATAAGATTCCGTAGGAGGGATGGCTGAGTGGTTCAAGGCGTAGCATTGGAACTGCTATGTGAACTTTTGTTTACCGAGGGTTCGAATCCCTCTCTCTCCTTTTCTTTTCATTTATCAACGTTACGTATCAAATCAAATAATAATTGATATCATTATTCTAACAGTCCTTATTTGATAGAGATTCTCTATCCCTAATTAGAGCCTGTGATACGTAAAATACAAATAGAGATATTGTATTGATATTGAAAAGAAGAAAAAGAATCCTATTTATTGTCGATCCATTTTTGATATGTGAATGAGACAAGGTACTCTATTTACTTCAGAGAAGGGGGTAAAAATTGTATGAACCTTGCTTTTTTTATTTTCGTTAGAATCAAGTTTGACGGGAATAATATTCTACGACCAACAACTCATTTATTTTCAAACCGATCGATTTATTATCTATGATTTGATTTACAAATCCTTTATATTGTAAGGAATCAATAGTCAAATGGTTTGGCAATTCCCCGCGGGGGGATGAAACAAGATAATTTTGAATCAGAGCTTTCGATCTTTCTTTATCCTTCGTAGTAATAATATCTCGGGGTTTGCAACGATAACTTGGTATATCTACTATACGACCATTAACTAAAATATGTCTATGGTTAACTAATTGTCTGGCTCCAGGAATGGTCGAAGCCATACCTAATCGAAAAAGGATGTTATCCAAACGCATCTCGAGTAGTTGTAGTAAAACCTGACCTGTTGACCCTTTGGCTTTTCCAGCAATATGCACATATTTAAGTAATTGTCGCTCTGCCAGACCATAATGAAAACGCAATTTCTGTTTCTCTTCTAAACGAATACGATATTGTGATCTTTTTCCCGAGCGCAATTGGGTTTGAAGATAACTTCCGGATCTGGGGCTTTTACTAGTTAGTCCCGGTAAAGACCCCAGACGGCGTATTTTTTTGAAACGAGGTCCTCGGTAACGAGACATATAAATAAAGGCTCCCTTTTTGATTCACTTTCATTTGAAAAAAAAAATTATAATTAGAATATTAATAATTATAATATTATATAAATATATAAATCTAAAATTAAAATATAAAAAAATATTATAAAATATATAAAATAAATTCAGACTGAACTAAAGGATCAGCAAAGCAAAACACAATCTACTGAAGTATTACAAAGCAGAATGAAATAAATTTTATCAATATTTTTATTTTTTGTATATATAATATAGTGAAGTTCAAGCGAAGGCTACCTTTTCAAATTTCTTCTGTAAAGATATAGTTAACTTTTTTTATTCATAGCTATAGCTGCAAGTTACCATGACATAATAACTCGACATTTAGAGAAAGCGAGAGTAGATATTTTCAATCATGCAAAGAAAAAGAGCCGGCTATCGGAATCGAACCGATGACCATCGCATTACAAATGCGATGCTCTAACCTCTGAGCTAAGCGGGCGGATATAAGATCAATAGTGTATAGGAAACTCTCGGATCTTAGCTATTACCTGGTGATTCTTCTTTTTTTTTTTTCATTTATTGATTATTTAAATTTCTTCTCTATTTCTATTCTTATTTATTCTATTTATAGTTATTAGTTATAGATTTTAGATTCTATATTCTAAAATATAAAATAAAAATCTTTAGATTCTTTATATCTAGATATTATATCTAGATATATAAATAGAAATTCAATTCCATATTCATATTATTCTATTAATCAAATTATCATATTAGAATTTCTAATTAAAAATTTTTAAAATAAAATAATTCTAAATATTAAATAATAGAAAATCTAAAAAAATCGAATTTCGAATGAAATTCTTACTATTTTGAATATGATATGATTAATATGAAGATGAATATGAAATAAAGATGGATATGAAATCAATACAATAAATAATAAATACAATCTTAAATTAAATCTTCACTTCAATAATATTAATATGATTATTTTATGATAATTAAAATCATATTATAAATAATTCATTTATTCTCATTCTAATGGTGTAACTAAAAAACTATACTATAAATCTAAATCTAAATTTCACATAAAGAAACTATCTATATCCTAATAGATAAATAGTGAAAAACTAAATAGAATCATATTCTATTGATTTCTATTCGAATAATGTAAATCCATGACTAAAACTGATAGAAACTTGTATTCTATCATTATACACAAGAGGACGAATTGTTAAAAAAAAAAAATAAATAAATATCGAGCGTTCTACTATTTTTAATTCCGCTATAAAAAAGAAGGGGGAGTCAAGGCATAGAAAGGCATAGATATATGTGGGATATATTTATCTATATTGAATTGCGGATACATCAATGATAGAATAATTTCGGATTGAAACAAATAGGGTTCATCCAATAGAGATGAAATGATAGAATGGAAGACGGCCAAAAAAATAAAATAGCAGCATACACTTTTTCGATACAAGAATCCTTACCTAATGAATTCAACAGTTCCAAGATCAATGAAAGAGGTGTATGGAATTACAATTAGATCCTTGTATCATATCAAATATCAAAGCAAAGGGGGATATGGCGAAATTGGTAGACGCTACGGACTTGATTGGATTGAGCCTTGGTATGGAAACCTTGCTAAGTGGTAACTTCCAAATTCAGAGAAACCCTGGAACTAAAAATGGGCAATCCTGAGCCAAATCTTTATAAAAAATGTAAAATTTGAATAAAAAGGGATAGGTGCAGAGACTCAATGGAAGCTGTTCTAACGAATGAAATTGACTACGTTACGTTAGTAGCAAAAATCCTTCTATCAAATGATAGAAATGACAGTAAAGGATAAGCTTATATACCTAATACATACTGACATAGGAAAGATTAATCACAACCCTCTATTTCGATATTTAGATTCATTCTATATTAATTAGAATGATAGAGATCAAATAATCATTCTAAAGATCAAAAAATCTATGAAAAAAGGAAGAGTTATTCTGAATCCATTCCCATTTTCCAATTGAAGTTTAAATTGAAATAGAATTCGAATATTCATTGATCAAATGATTAATTCCAGAGTTTCATAGATCTTTTGAAAATTAATCGGACGAGAATAAAGAGAGAGTCCCATTTTACATGTCAATACCGACAACAATGAAATTTATAGTAAGAGGAAAATCCGTCGACTTTAAAAATCGTGAGGGTTCAAGTCCCTCTATCCCCAAGAAAAGCCCATTTTACCTCCTCTTATTTCTTTATCTTCTTTTTTTTTTTCATCAATGGTTCAGTTCAACCAAAATTCAATATCTTTCTCATTTCATTCACTCTGTTCTTTCACAAACGGATCCGAATAGAAATCCTCGTTTCTTCTTCCAATCCAATTTCATTTGTATAGATTCAAGGAATCCCCGTTATTGAGTCATTCACAGTCCATATCATTATCCTTACATTTACAGTCTTCTTTTTGTTTTGAAGATCTAAGAAATTGAGGAGCTAGGTACAATTTGTTAAGACTTTTTTAGTTCTTTTCATTGACATAGATACAAGTACTCCGCTAGGATGATGCACAGGAAATGGTCGGGATAGCTCAGTTGGTAGAGCAGAGGACTGAAAATCCTCGTGTCACCAGTTCAAATCTGGTTCCTGACACGTGAATAATGTATCGGATAAATATTAATACCTCATACAAATGAAATTCATTGATACGGATCGGGATACATATTCTTTACTTTCCTTTTCATTTTTATTTTTTTCCTCTCTGTTCATACTTTGATCTTATTGAAATTTTAAATAGGATGTTAAATTTTCGTATATATCTCAAATTTCATAAAAAAATTAGATAAAAAGATTCAGATTGAAAGGATAAGAATATAAAGGATGTTTTTCAGACACAGTACAAATCAACCCCAATTCCTTTCATTTTTCATTTCTGCATTTCGTCTCTTCCGTCTTTTTTTTTTTTCATATTTTTTTTTTTTCTCACTCTTGCTCAATTTCCGGCGCCCCCCCCTAAGTGATGTGCGCGATACAAAGTTCATGGTACAGAACTCTTTTAAGTCATCCTAGTTTTTCTGCTCATACAAAATGTATATGATATCTTTCCAATTGGGGAATATCAATGAGAACCTCTTTTTTTAGCCACCCTCATATGAATTAAAGTCCAGTTACTCTGTTTCATCTAGAAGGGAATGTAAAAATGTTCTTTGATTGAAATGAAATCTGGAGTCGTGTCGTATAAGTACTTATCATTCAAAGAGCATCTTGTATTTCATAGAAATTGGGAGTGGAGCAATATAGTCTTTACGTAAGGACCAGCCTATCCAATTTTCAGGCATCAAGATACGTTTAAGGCGAGGATGATTCTCATAAGAAATTCCCAACATATCATAAGATTCCCGTTCCTGAAAATCCGTACTTCTCCAAATCCAGAAAACGGACGGGGTTCGAGAATTACTCCTGGGGGCAAATACTTTTATGCATACCTCCTCTGGTTTATCTATACCATAACGTATTTTCGTAAGGTGATACACACTAGCTAAAAATCCGTCTGGTGCTACATCATAGGCACACGAGCGTAAATAATTGTAACCATATACCATATACATATAAAATGACAGCAATTGAGTCCCAATCTTTGGTTTTTTTTTGTAAAGTCTCTATTCTTCGGCAATCAAAGCCTAAAGATCTATGAACTAGCTCATGCTTGACTAGTCAATCATATAAACGAATTTGCATCTCCTTCATCTCTACCACATTTTTCTTTGTATCAATACTTCACATTGACAATGAAATTGTTAAAGACTGACCCGCTCTTTCTTATTCTGCACAAAGGAACCCTGCCTGATTAACTAATTCGTAAGAAGATACTGACCCTTTGGACTTTAAATCTTTTTCAAATTAAAATCTAAAAGGTATCTCTGAAGTAGATGGTAATTGATAGAGTAATCCTTGATTATAATTTCCAGTATTTAGTACTGTGTCGAAGGTAAACCTTGTGATTAGTAGTAAAACATCGATTCTCCTGTTGATACACAGTTCTATCTTCAACTTCAAAGATTTTTTGAGATATCTTCTTACGAAGTTTCGTTATAACATCTATAAAAGAATCTTCTTTATAGTAAAGAAAAAATTATAAAGAAATTCAAGAAAATTTAAAATAATAATCATTAAGAATTCAATATCAATAGAATATGATAATATTATTACTATATTTTTATTAGTATAACTATAATAGTATAGTTATATTTAATTTTTAATTTTATGGAATCATGAACGTTCGGCATAATATAGGATCCCTCTAATAATCTTCTCCTAATAGTCTAATAGAAAGAATCACACATTATCGAGCAATTCGACAGACCAAATTCCCAAACCCGCTCAACTCTTAGAATATAGAAGGAGGAGCCTTGATGGATGTAGGGCTAATTAATTAGCCCTACATTATCTTTGAAACAAATTTAAAATTGAAAGAATCTAAGAATCTATTAGGTTTGTTGTTCAGCCAAAAACTGATTATCCACAAATACTCAAGATCAAGAAAAGAATAGGTCCTAGATCCATGCGACTTAGGATTGGATTTGCTTGGGTCAGGTTGAAGTCTTTAGACAGTATTCTTTCATGATTTTAATTTCATAAATTGACTGGGTTTGGGTATACCAAACCCCAAAAAAGTGTATAAATAACTCTTTGATCATGGGCAATAAAAGAGGAAAAAATAATT